CGGGAAATTCTTTGGCGTTGACTCGGGGTATTCAGGAAGAAGAAGTTGGTCCAGCTCGATACCGTCAAGAATTCTTGACTATTGCATGGGAACAGATTCATCTTCGAAATATTTATCCCTTCCAATATTTTTCTATTGGAGCTTCTCTCATTCCTTTTATCGAGCATAATGATGCGAATCGGGCTTTAATGAGTTCTAATATGCAGCGTCAAGCAGTTCCGCTTTCTCAGTCCGAAAAGTGTATTGTTGGAACCGGCTTGGAACGCCAAGCGGCTCTCGATTCAGGGGGTTCGGCTATAGCCGAACGCGAGGGAAAGATCATTTATACCGATGCTGAAAAGATCGTTTTATCAGGTAATGGGGACACTATAAGCATTCCGTTGGTTATGTATCAGCGTTCCAACAAGAATACTTGGATGCATCAAAAACCTCAGGTTCATCGGGGTAAATGCCTGAAAAAGGGGCAAATTTTGGCGGATGGTGCGGCTACGGTTGGTGGCGAACTCGCTTTGGGGAAAAATGTATCAGTAGCTTATATGCCATGGGAGGGTTACAATTCTGAAGATGCCGTACTCATTAGCGAACGTCTAGTCTATGACGATATTTATACTTCTTTTCATATCCGGAAATATGAAATTCAGACTCATGTGACAAGCCAAGGACCTGAAAGAATCACTAATGAAATACCTCATTTAGAGCCTTATTTACTCCGCAATTTAGACAGAAATGGAATTGTGATGCTGGGATCTTGGGTAGAAACTGGTGATGTTTTAGTAGGTAAATTAACGCCTCAGACAGCGAAAGAATCATCCTATGCTCCAGAAGATAGATTATTACGAGCCATACTTGGCATTCAGGTATCCACTGCAAAAGAAACTTGTCTAAAGTTGCCTATAGGCGGAAGAGGTCGAGTTATTGATGTCAGGTGGGGCCAGAAAAAGGGGGGTTCCATTTATAATCCAGAAATGATTCGTGTATATATCTCACAGAAACGTAAAATCAAAGTGGGCGATAAAGTAGCTGGAAGACATGGGAATAAAGGTATCATTTCAAAAATTTTGCCTAGACAGGATATGCCTTATTTGCAAGATGGAACACCTGTTGATATGGTATTCAATCCATTAGGAGTACCTTCGCGAATGAATGTGGGACAGATGTTTGAATGCTCGCTCGGGTTAGCGGGAGACCTGCTGGGCAGACATTATAGAATAACACCCTTTGATGAGAGATACGAGCAAGAGGCTTCGAGAAAACTAGTGTTTTCTGAATTATATGAAGCCAGTAAGCAAACAGCAAATCCATGGGTATTTGAACCCGAGTATCCTGGAAAGAGCAGAATATTTGATGGAAGAACAGGAGATCCTTTTGAACAACCTGTTATAATAGGAAAGTCCTATATGTTAAAATTAATTCATCAAGTTGATGATAAAATCCACGGACGTTCCAGTGGTCATTATGCACTTGTTACACAACAACCCCTTAGGGGAAGGGCTAAGCAAGGTGGACAACGAGTAGGAGAAATGGAAGTTTGGGCTCTAGAGGGATTTGGTGTTGCTCATATTTTACAAGAGATGCTCACTTATAAATCCGATCATATTAGAGCTCGTCAGGAAGTACTTGGTACCACGATCGTTGGGGGAACAATACCTAATCCTGAGGGTGCGCCAGAATCCTTTCGATTGCTCGTTCGCGAACTACGATCTTTATCTCTGGAACTGAATCATTTCCTTGTATCTGAGAAAAACTTCCAGATTAATAGGAAGGAAGTTTGATCGGAATGAATCAGAATTTTTCTTCTATGATCGATCAGTATAAACATCAACAACTTCGAATTGGATTAGTTTCTCCTAAACAAATACGTGCTTGGGCCAACAAAATCCTACCGAATGGAGAGATAGTTGGAGAGGTGACAAAACCCTATACTTTTCATTACAAAACCAATAAACCGGAAAAAGATGGGTTGTTTTGTGAAAGAATTTTTGGACCTATAAAAAGTGGAATTTGTGCTTGTGGAAATTATCGAGTGATCGGGGGTGAAAAAGAAGAACCGAAATTTTGCGAACAATGCGGAGTCGAATCTGTGGATTCTCGGATCCGAAGATATCAAATGGGATACATCAAACTAGCATGCCCGGTGACTCATGTGTGGTATTTGAAACGTCTTCCTAGTTATATCGCGAATCTTTCAGATAAACCTCTTAAGGAATTAGAAGGCCTGGTATACTGCGATGTGTGATTTGATCGAAATTACGATTTTACAGATTCAGAATGAAAAACTGTCATCCTATTTAATCCGATTGGGATGCCTCTAGCTCTGACATGTCTATTGGTAAGAATAACATGAAGCTCAGAATTTTGGGTGTGGGTGTATTCAATACCTCCAAATGAAAGAGGAATTAATCCATGCCAAATGAAAGAGGAATTAATCCATGGTCGACTCCCTAAGAGAGTAATAGGGAATTGCTAGTTGTACCTCGTTAAACTTTTTTCATGTTCTTTC